CCTTCTTTATCTCTAAAGACGGGGTGGCCTAACCATCCAACAGCTATTCCATCCCCACTGTCCATTGAACCCGCTCTGAATAATCCCCCTTTTGCCGGATTATTACCAATGTAATCATAAAAAGCTAATTTTTCGGGAATTTTAGACCAAGCTTCCGATAAACTCAGATTTTCGGCTAGTCCGGCACCAACTCTTCGATATATTTCTTGCTGGAAGTATCCCTGATCCCACTGATAACGAGTGGGACCAAATAACTCGATTGGGGTAGTTGCTGAACCATACCACATAGTTCCAGCAACAACAAAAGCTGCAAAAAAAACAGCAGCGATACTACTAGAAAGTACAGTTTCAATATTGCCCATACGTAATCCTTTGTATAGACGTTGAGGCGGACGGACACTAAGATGGAATAGGCCCGCTAATATGCCCAGTGTACCCGCTGCAATATGATGAGAAGCGATTCCTCCCGGAATAAAAGGATCAAAACCTTCCGCGCCCCACGCTGGGCTTACAGATTGTACTTTTCCAGTTAGTCCATAAGGATCGGACACCCATATTCCAGGACCATATAAACCTGTTACATGAAATGCGCCAAAGCCAAAGCAAGCCACCCCTGAGAGAAATAAATGAATTCCAAAGATCTTGGGCAAATCCAAAGAGGGTTTTCCCGTACGTTCATCACAGAATATTTCTAGGTCCCAATACACCCAATGCCATATGGCCGCCAAAAAGCACAAGCCAGAAAACACAATATGTGCACCTGCTACGCCTTCATAACTCCAAATACCTGAATTCGTTACAGTTCCTCCTGAAATACTCCAACCACCCCACGAATTGGTTATTCCTAAACGAGTCATGAAGGGTAGAACGAACATACCTTGTCTCCACATTGGATCAAGAACGGGGTCAGAGGGATCAAAAACCGCTAATTCGTATAGAGCCATAGAACCGGCCCAACCAGAAACTAGAGCCGTATGCATTATATGGACAGAAAGCAATCGACCGGGATCATTCAATACGACAGTATGAACACGATACCAAGGCAAACCCATGGAAATACCCCTTTATCAAAGAAAAATAGACACTATGTAACTTTATCGCATTGGAATATCCTACGTACTTTTGAGCGGATTCTGTATGAGAAAAGGTTACTATTTATTCTATTCCGTTAAAAATAACGGAAGAATTCTGTTCGTAAGAACAAAGAGAAGCAGATCTATTCTATACCCGATAAGTACCAATACGCAATGGGAGCATCGGTCCCATTTTGTGGGAACGAATGGATGGATACTTGTTTATTATTAGAACGATCGATCCCTTCATTAAAATTTTTATTTATTCATTCTCTCTTTCTCTAAAAACCTTCCCATTTATGTATAAACTAGTAGAATAAACAGAAAAAAATGATGAAGACAATAAACTCATTCTTACGTTTCCATATTAAAGTGAAGTATAGTACTTAATTTTTTTCTTTAATTTAATGCCCATTGGTGTTCCAAAAGTACCTTTTCGGAGTCCTGGAGAGGAAGATGCAGTTTGGGTTGACGTATAGTGCGACTTGTCAGACATATTGGGTCATATGGGATTTACCCGTTTTCTCCCCCGATCGAGATATCCTCTGTTTCGCCCAAGAAATATTGTATTGATTGGTTCTTCAATCATTCGGAGCGTGAAGTGAAATTGGATCAATTTCTATTGAGGATCAATATTATCAATTAGAAGAATTTATGGTTGACTTGGACTAATAAAATCAAATATCCAGGCTCCGTTCAGAAAATACCAAACAAATTGGTAATAGTAATATATGTACAATTACCGCTTGTAGCATAGACGATTCGTAATATTTAATTAAATTATAGGAGTGATCTCAAACTGACATGCCAACCAATATGATGAATACATCGAATAGTTTGGGAGAGGCATAAAACGAATTCAAAAAAGTAGTAGCAAAAAGAAATGGTACTGAGATTATTTGTCCTATATGTGCAAATAGAATTCGGATAGATCTTTCCCCGGAGTAGAACATGAACCTAAAAGAATTGAAAGGACCCATTCAGGAACAAGAAAATGACATCGTGATTTGAATCTCGACGAAACAATACATCAATGAAAGGTTAATACAAAAAATGAAGTTCAGTAAATTCTTTTTTTTTAGGGAAGGGAGCCAAAACTTATGTTTTTTTTTTTGAAAAATAGAAGAAAAAACCCCTTTATTTTTATTTTCATTAGAAAAAAGGAAATCTGTTACAAAAAAAAGAGATAGGATTGGAATCGACACATTGATTCTTTTTTCACAATTTTTTTGAACCGTATGCATCCAAAGATGCGCGTACGGTTCAAAAGGGATACAATTTTGTCCTAATCAACCGACTTTATCGAGAAAGATTACTTTTTTTAGGCCAAGAAGTTGATAGTGAGATCTCAAATCAACTTGTTGGTCTCATGGTATATCTCAGTATAGAAGATGATACTAGGGATCTTTATTTGTTTATAAACTCCCCCGGCGGATGGGTAATACCAGGAATAGCCATTTATGATACTATGCAATTTGTTTCGCCCGATGTGCATACAATTTGCATGGGATTAGCCGCTTCAATGGGATCTTTCATTCTGGTCGGAGGAGAAATTACCAAACGTCTAGCATTCCCTCACGCTTGGCGCCAATGAGTTTTTATTTGAAAAAAAAAGAAGAAGACTATGCCTTCGCCATATCGAATGTGAATAATATGAAAAAAAGGTAATAATAGCATGGCACTTCGAGTTCGATATGAACAAACTAGTATTGTTTTTCCTAACATGAGATTTTGTATCGAGATAGTAGTATGAAACAAAGGTTATTCCGATTTGATCTTATGTGTCAGGAGTACATTTCAGCGTCACAAACCATTTTTCTTCCACACCAGAAGTCTCTTTATAATATTTACGTTACGAAAGAAAGAGTACGAAAATGAAAAAAAAAAGAAACTTTGGGATTGCTAAATCACAGACGAGATAAATATAGAAAGCAACAGAACCATCATAGTATTTTTTGACTCCTACAATACGAAAGGAAGGGTGGTAAATGGATCATTCAACGATCTGGATCGGATGGATTCCATTTTTTTCTTCGATAGAATAGAAATTGAAGAGAAGGGAGGAAGAAATGCCATTGCAGAGCCGTATGCAATGTACAAAAGATGCCTGTACGGCTGTTCCATTCTATTTGTTTTTTTTTCTTCTTGTTTTTTTATCCCTTACTTTAGCCCAATCCTGCAAGATAGAAGAACCGTTCATGCATGATGTTATATCAATATTATCAGGGTCATGATTCACCAACCTGCTAGTTCTTTTTATGAGGCGCAAGCAGGGGAATTTATCCTGGAAGCGGAAGAACTACTGAAACTTCGCGAAACCCTCACAAAGGTTTATGTACAAAGAACGGGCAACCCTTTATGGGTTATATCCGAAGACATGGAAAGGGATGTTTTTATGTCAGCAACAGAAGCCCAAGCTCATGGTATTGTTGATCTTGTAGCGGTCGAAAATGAAAATACTGGAGATTTCGTGTAAATACATGATTCCGTTTCAAATCAGAATTCGAATTTTTCGTGATTTGATATTGAATGGAAATAATTCATAATCATCAATCATCAGGTTAAGATCGATCTAAACCAACCTATTTTATTATATATATGTATGATATGCCGACAATTAAACAACTTATTAGAAACACAAGACAGCCAATAAGAAAAATCACGAAATCCCCCGCACTTCGAGGATGTCCTCAGCGTCGGGGAACATGTACTAGGGTGTATGTGCGACTCGTTACCAATAGGATAGATAGAGTGGAAAAGCCATTTTTACTATCTAAAAATGAGGATCTATCATATACCTATATTTTTTGTGTATGAAATTTATGGTTTCCATTGGTGCAAATCCAATCACCTCAATTTGAGATGAAAAGCAATTTCCCATTGGTAGCAAATAGTTATCCATTAAGCGGAGGAAATAGTACTACAAGAAGCAAAAAGGTTTTGTTCCCTTTCTTGAAAGAACGGACTAACAAGGTCAGCTACCTAGCCAACTTTCATAATTAAATGCCGTCACTGTATGGATAGCCTTTTTTGTGAAAAGATCTATTACTGTATAATTGATTGGTAGAGCCAAAGAGAGTGAACTATACAAGTTTACAATACCATTTGATTAAATGAAAGAGGAGGCTCCGGTGTATAGAGAGGACCTCACCGTTTATGAAATAACCATAGAAACGATGGAACCCACTATTTTTTGCTTTTATTTATTTAATATCGTTAGAATTTCTTATTTCTAGGTATTTTACCTGAAAGGATTCAAAATCGTGGTTGGGAAGGTCATAGTAGCAAAAGCCATTGGAATTTCTATTTTATATATCGGAATAATCCGTTTTGTTATTAATCAACCGGGGGATAAAAGGATGACTGAAAGAAGAGAAATCAATTAGTTATTCATTCATTAAAGTGTAATTTGATTCAATGACCAGAGTTAGACGAGGATATATAGCTCGGAGACGTCGAACAAAAATTCGTTTATTTGCATCAACCTTTATAGGGGCGCATTCGAGACTTACTCGAACCATTACTCAACAGAAAATGAGAGCTTTGGTTTCCTCTCATCGAGATAGGGGCAGGCAAAAGAGGGACTTTCGTCGTTTGTGGATCGCTCGGATAAATGCAGCGGCTCGTGAGAAAGGGGTATTCTATAGTTATAGTATATTAATACACAATCTGTACAAGAAGCAATTACTTCTTAATCGTAAAATACTTGCGCAAATAGCTATATCAAATAAGAATTGTCTTTACATGATTTCCAATAAAATTATGAAATAAAAGAAATTCTAAAGTCATATATAGGAATGATTGAAACAGAATTGCATTCCCCGGAGAATGGACTCCGGGAAGATAGAATAAAAAAAATTAAGATAAGATAAGTAGTAGAAATGAACGAACATCTTTCAAAAAAAAAAAAAGATTTATTCTTTCCCTATTTGTTGTTTCTTATAACACAACAATAAAATCTGGATTTGAGGCTTTTCGAACAAAACATCAATCTGAGCTTGAATTCCGATTGAAGTTTTGAATCAATGGAAGAGTATATCTATTTATTTCTGGTTCTAGGACCGGTAGTTCTAGGGATTGACTCGGCTCTCTCAAACTGTTTTTCATTATTAAGAAAAGGTAACAAAGATAAAATACGAGCTTGTTTTATAGCAATAGTAATTAATCGTTGTTGTTTCAAGGTCAATCTATTCACCCGTCTAGATAATATTTTTCCTTGTTCACTAATAAATCGACTAATTAAACTCATGTTTCTATAATCAATTCGATCCCCCGATTCAATTGGGGGAAAACGCCTACGAAAAGATCGCTTGGATTTACGAAAAGGTTGCTTGGATTTATCCATGGTTTATTCCTTATCTCTAAAATTCTATTTCTTTATTCATTTCAGATCCGACCGAAATAGGTTTTTTTTGTATATTCTATATTTTTATTTGTATATTATTTGTATTATATATATATATATATATGTTTATGTTAAGATATGTTAAGTTCTTCCTTTTCCTGCCCCTTTGAAAGATCAAACACACGTTCGATTTATTTCTTTATTTCCCCATGAATCGTATGCTTGTGACAATATCGACAAAATTTTCTCAAGTCTAATCGACTGGGTGTATTGTGCCGATTCTTTTGAGTAATATATCTAGAAATGCCTGGCGATTCTTTATTGACACCATTTTGGACACAACTGGTACATTCCAAAATAACTCTAACTCGGATATCTTTACCCTTAGCCATGAACCCCCTTTGCATTTTTGTTTGATCAACTTAACTCTTCTGTTTTCGACCCGAACCTAAGAAGACGAAAAGAACAAAAAAGAAAAAAAAATCAATATCAATAGAAGTTACTAATTAGAAATTCCATTTATAAATTTTTTGTTGTAATTCTAATTAATATTAATAGAATATTATTATATATATAGTAATAATGTAAGTAATACAATTTTTTTCTAACTATCAATTATTCCTATCCTAATCCCAGTATTTCATTTAAGTATCTTTTTTTTATGCTATGATTTCGTGGAGCTTTTTTTTACCTTAGACTGGACCCCCTTTCTATTTCTGTTCTCCAAAATGGGATCTTAGATCCACCGGATTTTTGCTGAGGTTCAATATACTTTTTCTTTCTCTTTCCTTCCTATCCTAAAGAACTGAAAAAAAGGGGGACTAAGTTTTAGTCACGTCACGTAGAATTGTATCTCAAATTTTCTTCATTTTTTTCGCATATTCATTTTTTTCGCATATTAATATTATTATTATATTAATATAATATTAATAACTAGAAAAAAGGGAATGACAAAGCATCTGGGAATAAACGATTAATTTCTATCAATATACCCGCTAAAGACCCAAACCATAGAGTAGTTAGCACAGGCGCTGTGGAAAGATATGTTTTTATATCTCGCATTGAAAATCCTCCTTCTTTATTGTAATACATATATGGTCAGATGCTGTAGTTCAAGATCATTTGTATTTTTTTGTACGGAATTCCTAACAAAAATGGATATGTACAATGAACAGTAGATAAGATTTTCCTACCCCTGTCCCTAAAAAAGAAAAAGAGACCCTCTTCTTCCTAAGCAAAATAGTCATCTTTTTTATACGTTAGGTTTCAGATGTATATAATTCTTTTATTATATGAAACCAAAAAGAAGAAATGACAAGAAAATTGTATATGAATCGAGGAAAAAATAACGATGTGGAAAACAAGACATGGATTTTGTACAATGACACTGTACAAAAATTTTTGAAAAGGGATGTAGCGCAGCTTGGTAGCGCGTTTGTTTTGGGTACAAAATGTCACGGGTTCAAATCCTGTCATCCCTACCTATTACTTCTCCTATGGGCGGTAACAAGGGATTAATTGACTGGGATCTGAGTGAGATCAATTAAATAAAATTGGACATAATCTTTCATTTTTGCATACCAATGTATACAAGACGCATTGGGGGTACAAAAATGAGAAAATCCTTTTCTTTACAATCGTATCTCCTGTCATAAAAAAGCGCTCTTAGTTCAGTTCGGTAGAACGCGGGTCTCCAAAACCCGATGTCGTAGGTTCAAATCCTACAGAGCGTGATTCCCTTTATGTTATTTCGAATCACAATAAAAAAAAACTTAACAAAACACAGTTGAATTGCAACTTGAATTTGACCTCCTGCAAGGAGGAGGTCAATCAAAAAAAATGTTATTCAATCAAAGGTCCAACTGATCACCGCGTCTGTATTGTAAATATGCAGTTACAAATAATCCTGCTAAAGTAATAGGAATTAGACCTAAGACGATTCCAAATAGAAGAACTTCAATCATTTCGATTTGTTTGAGGAGATAAAAAGAAAGGTAAGATCTATCGCTAAATATTAATCTGAAAAATCCACGAATCTCAATGACCAAGAGTTACCAATATGACCAAGAATTAACAATTGAC